GCAAACCCCGTAGCTACTTGTACTAAAAAACAAGTAAGGGTAATTCCGCCTAGACAATAAAATATGTTGACATGAGGAGGAACATATTTACTAGTTATATCATCTGCAATCGCCTGAATCTCGAGACGTTCTTCGAACCAATCGTAGACTTTATTGAGATAGGTAAACCGGAGGGACTCCCCCTCTGAGAACCGTATATGAGAATTTGATCTCGTACAGCTCAAGCAGAAACACACAAATACTGCGCCCAGCGCATATGGAATAGATCTTCCGATTTCATCTAATCTTCTCGGAAGTTCAGATACGAAGCATTAAAAAAACGAAAGTTCTTCTTTGTGGTGATAATGCCAAAATATCAAGTCGGCTCTTCCTTTTTTTCTTTATTATTACTACAGGCCTCTTGAATCTTCTCTTTCCCTATTTGTTCTTTGATTTGTTAGTTGTGTGTAATCCGGCTTTGACTATTGTTTTTTCTCATTGATAGGAATTTCTCTTGTTAAGACCCTATAAATTAATTGAAACCCCAGATTCATACTAGAACCACGATGATTCAATAAAAACCCCAAGCCCAAAGATTCCCTGAGTAAGAACTATCGGATCATCACTTATTCAATCAATTAGGTATAATGACTCAAAATACGAAAGAATTTACCTTATTAGTCAAACTAAGCATAAACAGAAAGAAAAATCTTTCAATTTATAAGTATTTCTAATTCGTTGAAAATTTTGTAGTTAGAATCCGGTCACAAGGTCTGAATATTCAGTATGAATCATAGTTCAATTCTGTATCTATTTCATAATATTCCGTGCTCCAGATACTAGGATGAGTATCCGACGAGGTAGAACCGCCTTGATAAAGATAAGATGACAGAACCATTCTCTGTATTATCAATAGGATCAATTATAACAAGTCACACACTCATATTCCGGAAATACAGAAAGAAATTCCGCGATCGAACTACCAAGGGTGTTATAAATCAGAAACTTGAAATTTAACTTTGTATTGAAAAACTCGAACTTACTAGTTCTTGTGGATTTAATTCATTAAAATTCCATCCAGTAAAACGGAAGAATTATAAATCTCTAAAATAATAGATAAGAATACTGCAAATAAAGCCATTGCGATACCCATCAAAGGAGTAGTTCCCCACCCAGGAGCTACTTTACCATATTCCGAATTCAACGGTTTCAATAAAGCCCCTACCGTAGTTTGTCTTGGACGAGATCTAGAACTACTATCAACGGTTTGTGTAGCCATAAATCCGATTGTATTTATTGAGATCTGTTGACTTTGTATATCATTCCCCTGTAAATAAAGGATCTTATCAGAGATCCATTGCGGTCTTGAATTCATCTAAGAATGGAAACAGCAACCCTAGTCGCCATCTTTCTATCTGGTTTACTTGTAAGTTTTACCGGGTATGCCCTATATACCTCTTTTGGGCAACCCTCTCAACAACTAAGAGATCCGTTCGAGGAACACGGGGACTAGTTGAAGTAATGAGCCTCCCAATATTGAATGCATATTGGGAGGCTCATTACTTCAACGGAGATAATGAAAAATCATTTCTTAGTTGGAACTTTAGGCGGTTCTCGAAAAAATATAGCGAAAAAAATTATCCCTAGAGTCGAGACTAATAGAAATGTATAAACCAATGCTTCCATAGATTCGATTGTGGTTTACAATTATAGCTTCCATACCTGTTTATTGGGGATTATTTCCCTGATAAAGAAAGAGTCAAATGATTATTGCTTTCATATTTTTCGTCTCTCTTTTTGTGATTTGATTTGACATTAGGGATCAGAGAAATCTTGATTTAATGTATCAGACTGCTTGTCTTCTTGTAGTTGGATCTCCTAGTTTTTGGAATGCTCCAAATTCTACTTGAGAATCTAAATCTGGATCAATACCAGCAAAAACATCTCTGAACAAGGTTCTAGCCCCATGCCAAATATGTCCGAAGAAGAAGAGCAGCGCAAAGGAAGCATGTCCAAAAGTAAACCAACCCCTTGGACTACTACGAAAAACACCATCCGATTTCAAAGTAGCACGATCTAATTCAAAAATTTCACCCAATTGAGCACGTCTAGCATATTTTTTCACAGTAGCAGGATCACTATAACTGACTCCATTGAGTTCGCCACCATAGAACTCAACAGTTACACCTACTTGTTCGACGCTATATTTCGATTCTGCTCTTCTAAAAGGAACATCGGCTCTAACAATTCCATCTCCGTCTATCAAAACGACTGGAAATGTTTCAAAAAAAGTAGGCATACGACGTACAAATAGCTCACGTCCTTCTTTATCTCGAAATATTGGGTGGCCTAACCATCCAACAGCTATTCCATCCCCATTGTCCATTGAACCTGCCCTGAATAATCCTCCCTTTGCCGGATTATTTCCAATGTAATCATAAAAGGCTAATTTCTCAGGAATTTTCGACCAAGCTTCTGATAAACTTTGATTTTCGGCCAGCCCAGCGCTAATTCTTCGATATATTTCTTGCTGAAAGTATCCCTGATCCCATTGATAACGAGTGGGACCGAATAATTCGATCGGAGTAGTTGCTGAACCATACCACATAGTTCCGGCAACTACAAAAGCTGCAAAAAAGACAGCAGCGATACTGCTGGAAAGTACGGTTTCAATATTACCCATACGTAATCCTTTGTATAGACGTTGGGGCGGGCGGACACTAAGATGGAATAATCCCGCTAATATGCCCAATGTCCCTGCTGCAATATGATGAGAGGCTATCCCCCCTGGAACAAAAGGATCAAAACCTTCTACGCCCCATGCGGGATTTACTGACTGGACTTTTCCAGTTAGTCCATAAGGATCAGACACCCATATTCCAGGACCATACAAGCCTGTTACATGAAATGCGCCAAAACCAAAACAAGCCACCCCGGAAAGAAATAAATGAATTCCAAAAATCTTAGGCAAATCTAATGAAGGTTTTCCGGTACGTTCATCAGAAAAAATTTCTAGATCCCAATATACCCAATGCCAAATAGCTGCTAAAAAGCACAAGCCAGAAAACCCAATATGTGCCCCGGCCACACCTTCATAACTCCAAATACCGGGATCCGTTACCGCCCCCCCTGTAATACTCCAACCGCCCCAAGAATTGGTTATTCCTAAACGAGTCATAAAGGGTATAACAAACATACCCTGTCTCCACATTGGATCAAGAACGGGATCAGAGGGATCAAAAACTGCTAATTCATATAGAGCCATCGAACCGGCCCAACCAGCAACCAGGGCCGTATGCATTATATGGACAGAAATCAACCGACCAGGATCATTCAATACAACGGTATGAACACGATACCAAGGCAAACCCATGGAAATACCCCTTTCTCAAATCAAAATAGACACTATGTAACTTTATTGCATTGGAAAAGACTATGACTATCAATGGACCCCTGTTCTGTTCAGTGGATTATCTCGGAGCAAGGGTTAATATTTGTTCTATTCTATTGGTAATAATGGAACAATTATGTTTGTAGGAACAAAGAGAAACAGATCTATTTTATACCCGATAAGTACCAATATGCAATGGGGGTTGATACCTTTTTCTATGAGCAAATGCCGCCATATTTGTTCATCATTGGAAGGCTCTAGTCGTAAGAATTTTCCTTGAGTCATTCTATCGGCTTTTATGACCTTTTCTAATGTATTCTAGACAGAATATATGATAAAGAATATCAACCCTTATCATACATGTTGATATTATGAAGAGAATAGCCCCATTATTACGTTTCCATATCAAAGTGAAATATAGTATTTAATTCTTTTTTCTTTCAGTTAATGCCTATTGGTGTTCCAAAAGTACCCTTTCGAATTCCGGGAGATGAAGATGCAACTTGGGTTGACATATAGTGCGACTTGTCAGATATATTGGGTCATGTGGGATTTCCCCGTTCTCTTCCCCGATCGAGATATCCTTCCCTTCGCCCAAGAAAGATTGGTTGAATCGTCAAAAATTTGGAGCGCGAAGTCCAACTAGATCCATTTGTAGGGGGATTCAGACTAATAGTATCAATTAGAATAATTTATGGTTGGCTTGGTTGAACCAATAAAATGACATGAAGTATCCAGGCTCCGTTTAAACAAATCCCAATTGGTAATATATCGATAATTATTGCTTGTATGAAAAATTTTTCCTATTTTTAAAAATTCTAAATGGAATAGATATAGGACTCATCTGAACCTTAATCACTCGAATAGACTAGATGAATTCAATATGTCGAATATCCTATTTTTTTTGGCAAAGGCATGAACTAAATGAAAAAAAAAAACGAAATCTTAGAAAAACAAAAATAAGCGGTATTAGACGCATTTGACCTATATGTGCAAAATAAATCGAGCAGATTTTTACCCGGAGTAGAGCATAAACCTAAAAGAATTAAAGAGGCCCCTTCAAGAACAAGAAAATTACATCGCGGTTTGCATCCGATCTCGATGAAACAATAAATCAACGAACAGTTAGTTCGAAAAATTATACCTATACAAATACTATTTCTTTATACATACTATCCTTTTTTTATGATTTTTTTTGAAATTTGCATATTGTTATATATTAAATTTTACTTTATATGATATATAATTTTATATTCTGTGTATGATTCCCTTGTTCTATTTTGTATCTCGATATGGAGTCTTCTATATTATCTTTTTACTGTGATTTACTATATTAATCTTAATTATCATTATCTTTTTTTATTTCTTTATTATATACTTTATTCTATATAAAATAGAATAGAATTTCTATTTTTTTCTAATTTCTAGTTATCTATTTTTATATATTTCTTTTTTATTTATAGTAGAAATAAGGAAACGAGGAAAAACTCATATTTATTGAAAAATAGAAGACAACCCCCCTCATTAGAAGTTAGAAAGAACTGGTATAAAAAAAAGAGGGCAGTAATCTACACATTGATTTTTTTCTTTTTCACATTTTTTTTGAACCGTATGCATCAAAAGGTGCATGTACGGTTCCTAAGGGATACAATTTTACCCTAATCAACCGACTTTATCGAGCAAGATTACTTTTTTTAACCCAAGAGATTACGACCGAGACCTCGAATTATCTTGTTGGTCTTATCATATATCTCAGTATAGAGGATCAGACCCAGGATTTGTATTTGTTTATAAATTGTCCTGGCGGATGGGTATTACCCGGAATAGCTATTTTTGATGCTATGCAACTTGTGCTACCAGATGTATATACAATATGCATGGGAGTAGCCGCTTCAATGGGATCTTTTATCCTGGTCGGAGGAGAAATTACCAAACGTTTTGCATTCCCTCACGCTTGGCTTTGGCGCCAATGAGTTTTTTATTTGAGAAAAAAAGACTATGCCTTCACCACAAGAAATATCAAGATATATTATGAGTAGTGTTAAGTAAAAATAGTAAAAATAGCATGGCACTTTGAATTCGATATGCAAAATTTGGTTAGTTTTTTTTTCAAAAATTAGATTATGTATCGAGAGAGGAGTATGAGATAAAGGGTATTCCCGATTTTTGATTTATCCGGAGTCCGTTTCAGCGTCACAAACTTTTTTATTTTTATACCAAAAGACTCTTAATCCTAACCTAACAATATTTATGAGAGTACGAAAAAAAAAATTTTCTTATTTCGGATCAAAAAGAAACTTTGGGATTGCTGAATTACAGACGAAATGAACGAAATGAATATATAAAGCAACGGAGCCATCATAGTATTTTGAACTCACGAAAAGAAGGGTGGTAATTGGATGATTTACTGATCTGGATCTGATCGATTCTATTTTTATTCGATGGAAGAGAAAAGTAAATTCCATTGTCGAGCCGTATGCAATGCGCAAAAGATGCACGTACGGTTGTTCAAGTTTATTGTTATTCCCTATCTTTTGTCTTCGCCTCATCAGGCGAGATGGAGGAACATTCTTTTTGTTATATCATCAGGGTAATGATGCATCAACCTGCTAGTTCTTTTCATGAGGGATCAACGGGCGAATGTATGATGGAAGCGGAAGAACTATTGACTTTGCGAGAAACACTCACAAAGGTTTATGCACAAAGAACAGGCCAACCTTTGTGGGTTCTAACCGAAGACCTGGAAAGGGATGTTTTTATGTCAGCAAGAGAAGCCCAAGCTCACGGAATTATTGATCTTATAGCGCATGAAGGAGTAGAAATAGTAAAGAAGGACCAATGGAAAGAGCCGAAGTAGTCAAATTCGCAAATTGATATTTTATCTTTTGACTTTACTGGGTAATATTCTATATAACTAGAAATAATTCATACTCATCAGGTTAGGATTGATCTAAACCAGTCCCTTATGTAAATGATTCAGCATGCCAACTATTAAACAGCTTATTAGAAACACAAGACAGCCAATCAGAAACGTCACGAAATCCCCCGCTCTTCGGGGATGTCCTCAGCGCCGAGGAACATGTACTAGGGTGTATGTGCGACTCGTTCAAATTATGAGCTGGGCTAACAACAGAAAAAAATTTCCAGTATCAATGATCATTACCTGTGAATAGGATAAAATGGAAGAACTCTGGTCACTATCGAAAAAAAAAAGATCTACCATATCCATCTATTGCGTTTGAAATTTATGGTTTCCCTTGGTGTAACCCTAATTAGCTCGATTTAAAATGAGAAGCAAGTTCCCATTGGTAGCAAATGCTATACATTAAGCGGGAAAGTACTATTTTTAAAGAAAAAAGATTATGCGCCCATTTTTGCAAAACGGACTAACAGGGTCAGCTATCCAGCTAACCTTCAAAACTAAATACCGTTACTGTATAGGCGGATCTCGTTGTGAAAGACCTATTACTGGATAATTCATGGGTAGAGCCAAAGATTTTGAATTGTACAAGTTACCAATAACGTTGACTAAACGAAGTAAAGGGCTCCGGTGTATAGAGAGGACCTCACCGTTTAAGAAGTAACCATAGAAACGAAGGAACCCACTATTTCTTTATTCATCTAGATTTACTACGCTTTTCTTTTTGTAGTATCAATCCAATTTCTTATTTCATTTGGAGTTGAGGCGAAATGCCTCGAAAAAAAGAAAAAATCGTGGTCGGGAAGGTTATAGTAGCAAAAGCCATTGGAATTCTTTTTATACATTGGAAAAATCCGTTTTGTTATTACCAGTGAGGAAAGAAGAAATAACTCAAAGAGAAAGAAAATCAATTAGTTATTTAGCAAAGTTTCATTTATTCAATGACCAGAGTTAGACGAGGATATATAGCTCGGAGACGGAGAAAAAAAATGCGTTTATTTGTATCAAGCTTTCGAGGGGCTCATTCAAAACCTATTCGTATTATTACTCAACAGAAAATAAGAGCTTTGTTTTCGGCTCATCGAGATAGAGATAAGAAAAAGAGAGATTTTCGTCGGTTGTGGATTACTCGGATAAACGCAGCAATTCGCGAAACAGAAAAGGACATATACTATAGTTATAGTCAGTTTATACATGACCTGTACAAGAGGCAGTTGATTCTTAATCGTAAAATACTTGCACAAATAGCTATATTAAATAGGAATTGTCTTTATAGTATTTCCAATGAGATCATAAAAAAAGAAGATTGGAAAGAAGCACCCGAAATTTTTTAAACAAAGTTCCCCGGAGAAGGAACTCCGGGAAGGGAAGATAGAATAGAAATTAGTCTGATAAAATAAAAAAAGTAAACCTATTGTTTTTTTGTTCGAAAACCTCGAAAACCCGTAGTTCTAACAGCCGACTTGGCTCTTTCAAATTGTTTCTCGTTATTAAGAAAGGGTAACAAAGATAGAATACGAGCTTGTTTTATAGCAATAGTAATTAATCGTTGTTGTTTCAGAGTCAATCTATTCACGCGCCTAGATAATATTTTTCCCTGTTCACTAATAAATCGACTAATTAAACTCATGTTTCTATAATCAATTCGGTCCCCCGATTGGAGCGGGGGCAAGCGCCTACGAAAAGGCCGCTTAGGTTTAAGGAAAGATCGCTTGGATTTATCCATGGTTTGTTTAGTTTATTTATTCCTTATAATATAAAAAATATTCTACCGAAAATCCTATTTCGGTCGGATCTAAAAAAAATGAATTCGAAATAGGATTTGGTTTTTTTCTTTAATTTGAATTTGTTTATTTTATATTTTTATATATGTTATCTTTACTTTATTTATATATTTGATATTTCTATTTTTGTTTATTTATATGCGCTTATCGCTTATATTATTATCCATTTATATTCTATATAGCTTCTAGTCCGGAATCCTTTTTTTCTATTCTATATTTTCTAATATTATTTCTTTTTTTATGAAAAAAAATTCTAATAGAATTCCATATATTAGAATTCTTATCTATTGCATAGAATAATATGTATGTTTTTTATTACACTTTCTTATCCATTTTTTTATGCATATCATATAATGAAATATATGTATAATATATGTCCTTTTGGACTCTTGCTTCAAAAGGTGATACACAGACGCTCGGTTCGATCTATTTCTTGATCTCTCCATGAATTGTATGCTTGTAACAATAGGGACAGAATTTTCTCAATTCCAATCGACTGGGGGTGTTACGTCGATTCTTTTGAGTAATATATCGGGAAATACCCCTTGATTCCTTATTAACATTCTTTCGAACACAACTAGTACATTCCAAAATCACGCTTACTCGGACATCTTTACCCTTGGCCATGAACCCCCTTTTTGTGTGTGACTTTTTTATTCAAGCAACTCTTTTATTTTCGACCCAAAGCGGAAAGAAAAAAATTGCTAACTAGAAATACACTTCAAAAAATTTCGTTGCAGTAAATAGAGGAATCGTAAATATATATAAAAGAATTTGAATATGAAATAGAATTCAGTATAGTATAATAAAGAATACGTAATCTAATGATTTTTAACTCTATTTTTTTGTTAGGACTAATATTTATCTTTAGAGTTCGAAATTTTTCCTCTAATTATATTTCTAATCCCAGCACAGTATTTCATTTAAGTCTCGTGTATGAGACTTTTGCCCTAGCCCCACATTTTAATTTCCGTTCTCACTCTTTTTTTTTAATTGAATTTTCAATTCGAGCTTGCGCCCAAGCTTTGCTGTGCTGAGGTTAAATCCTTTTTTCTTTCTCCCTTTTCGAATATAAGGTTAAAGGGAGAAAGGGCGGGGGATTAGTCACAGATAGTGGATCCTATCTCTAATCTTCGTTACCCCCTTACCGTGTCAATAACTAGAATGAAAAAAAGGGGAATGTTAACGCATCCGGGAAAAAACGATTGATTTCTATCAATAGACCTGCTAAAGATCCGAACCATAAAGTACTTAGTACCGGTGCCACGGAGAGATATGTTTTTAGATCTCGCATTGAAAATCCTCCTTCTTTTTTTCTTTATTTATATATTGTAACAGATAAGAATAATACATATAATACATATATAATAGATGATCAGATGCATATGTATTTAAAAAGAAAAACCACTTATGAAATTCCTAAAGCAAATCAAAATGTACAACAATCCAGTAGATAAGATTTTCTACCTTTATTTTAAGTTAAAAAAGTAATGCATCTTTCCTGCTGCCCTAAAAGCCTTTTTTACTTTACAGCGTATATGTATCCAACGACTTTTATATTATATATGAAAAAAAAAAGAAAAAATGGCAAGATCTATTGTGTATCTAAATAGGAGAAATAATGATGTGGAAAAAAAGAAAAGGATTCTTTACAATAACACTGTAAACCTATTTATTAAAAGGGATGTAGCGCAGCTTGGTAGCGCGTTTGTTTTGGGTACAAAATGTCACGGGTTCAAATCCTGTCATCCCTACCTATTACTTTTCCTCTGAGAAGTAAAGAGGAATTCATTGAGATCGATGAAATCGATTCAAATTGGACATATATAATCTGTCATTTTTAGAATACTATTCTACTACTATAGAATAGTATGATATATAAGACTATTAATATATATATCATATTATAGTAGTGTATAATACTAT